ACTATGCAATTTGTGCGACCCGATGTACAGACAATATGCATGGGATTGGCCGCTTCAATAGCATCCTTTATCCTAGTCGGAGGGGCAATTACCAAACGTATAGCATTCCCTCACGCTTGGCGCCAATGAGTTTTTTTTAGAGAAAAAATACTATGCCTTCGCCACCGGAAATATGAATTAGTTAAGTAATAATAGCATGGCACTTCGAATTTGATATGAAATTTTTGAGAAAAAAAAATAAAATTAGATTATATATTGAAAGAGTAGTATGAGATAAGGGAAGGGTATTTCAAATGATATCTTACCTATTCGGGCACATCTCAGCGTCACAAACTTTGTTTTCACACCGGAAGCTTATTTACAAAATTTATATTAAAAAAGACACTTTGGGATTGCTGAATCATATACGAATAAAAAAAAATGATATATAAAGCAACGGAACCATCATAGTATTTTTTTAACTCCTACAAAAAAGAAGGATGGTAATTGGATCATTTATGGATCTGCGTATAATACAACCTATATTTTGTTTTCGTTCGCCGAAAATAAAGGTCAAAAAAACGTAAATTCCATTGTGGAGCCGTATGCAATGCACAAAAAAAGCCTGTACGGTTTTCAAATTTCTCTGCTTTTTTGGTTATCTCGCCTCGTTCTGCGAAATAAAAGAACCTTTTCTATTATATCATCAGGGTAATGATCCATCAACCCGCTAGTTCGTTTTATGAGGCACAAACGGGAGAATTTATCTTGGAAGCGGAAGAACTACTAAAACTTCGCGAAACCATCACAAGGGTTTATGTACAAAGAACGGGCAAACCTATATGGGTTGTATCCGAAGACATGGAAAGGGATGTTTTTATGTCAGCAACAGAAGCCCAAGCTCATGGAATTGTTGATCTTGTAGCGGTTCAATAAAAAAAAGGGGCGATTTCATGCAAATCTACAATTTATAATTTTATATCTTTTTAGATTAAAGGTGTAGTTTCATATTCTCTTCAATATATTTTTTTTATATTGAAGAGAATCTTGAAGAGAAGTAATTCAGAATTAGCCGGTTAGAACCCATCTAAACCAGCCCATTAATTATATGATTACGTATGCCAACCATTAAACAACTTATTAGAAATACAAGACAGCCAATCCGAAATGTCACGAAATCCCCAGCGCTTCGGGGATGCCCTCAGCGACGAGGAACATGTACTCGGGTGTATGTGCGACTCGTTTAGATCATAGACTGAGACACAAAAAGTAAATTCTTTTTTTAATATCAAGGATCAGTACCTTGTGAATAAAATATAATGTAGGAACTCGATTCATTATTTAAAAAAGCTAGATCGCTCATATCTTATATTGTGTCTGAAACTTATGGTTTACATTGGTGCAAATCCAATCAACTCCATTTTTTTAGAAAACCCCCAATGATAACAAATGGTTATCCATTAAGCGGGGGAAATAACTTTTTTATTAAAAAGATTCCACTCTTGAAAGAAAAGAACGGACTAACAGGGTAAACGACCAAATCAATTTTTAAAATGAAATACCGTTACTGTATAAAGTGGATCTAATTGTGAAAGACCTATTACTGGAATATTCATGGGGTAGAGCCAAAGAATGTGAATTGTACAAGTTACCAATAGTATTAATTAATTAAAAGAAGGAGCTCCGGTGTATAGAGAGGACCTCACCGTTTTAGAAGTAACCATATAAACGATGGAACCCACTATTTATCCATTTATATTTACTACTTTTTGTAGTTATTCTATTTTTTATATTAAGTATCAAGGCTATTTCTCCTTTCAAAGCAAAGGAAAATACCTAGCAAAAAATAGTGGTGGGGAAGGTTAGAGTAGCAAAAGCCATTGGAATTTTTTTTTATACATTGGAATAATTCGTGTAGTTATTAATAGACTAGTAAAGGGGAAACGAAAAACTAAAAAAATAATTAGTTATTCATCAAAGTTTGATTTATTCAATGACTAGAATTAAACGCGGATATATAGCTCGGAGGCGCAGAACAAAACTTCGTTTATTTGCATCCAGCTTTCGAGGGGCTCATTCACGACTTACACGAACTATGACTCAACAGAGAATAAGAGCTTTAGTTTCGGCTCATCGGGATAGGGGTAAAAGAAAAAGAGATTTTCGGCGTTTATGGATCACTCGAATAAATGCCGTAATTCACGAAACGGGGGTATTCTATAGTTATAACCGATTCATACACAATCTGTACAAGAAGCAATTACTTCTTAATCGGAAAATACTTGCACAAATAGCTCTATTAAATAGGAGTTGTCTTTATACGATTTCGAATGAGATCAAAAAATAAGGGGGTTGGAGGAAACCCTAAAATATTTGAAATAGAGTTCTAAGGAGAATGAGCTCGGGAAGGTAGAGTAGAAATTAGTATTATAAAAAACAAAACGAGGGTATATAGTCGCTAAAAAAAGAGTTTTTATTTTCGACGATTCTTTTCTTTTTTTTTTTTTTATGACAGACACAGACGTAACAATCAAATTTTGATTCTTGATTGGATTTTTCGAACAAAATATTAATCTCTTTTTTAATTCCTTCAGTTTGGAATTGTTATTCAATTGAAGAATAAGTCTATTTTTTTCTGGTTATAAGGCTAGTAGTTCTAGGGGTCGACTCGCTTCTTTCAAATTGTTTCTGATTATTAAGAAAAGGTAACAAAGATAAAATACGAGCTTGTTTTATAGCAATAGTAATTAATCGTTGTTGTTTTAAAGTCACTCTATTCACCCGTCTAGATAATATTTTTCCTTGTTCACTAATAAATCGACTAATTAAACTCATGTTTCTATAATCAATTCGATCCCCCGATTGGATCGGGGGCAAACGCCTACGAAAAGATCGCTTGGATTTAGTAAAAAGTCGCTTAGATTTATTCATAATTTTTTTATTCCTTATCTCTAAAATCCTATTTTGATCGGATCAAAATAAAACGATTTCTATTTATATTCTATATAGGATAGAGTTTCTATATAGAATTAAGAATATAGGATTAGATTTATTTCTATTGATTTTTTTGTTTATATTTATATATATGTAATATATATAGATACTATCATTATTCCTGTTCTTAAAATAACAGTTGACATACAAGCACTCAATTTTATCTATTTCTTTATTTCCCCGTGAATTGTATGTTTATAACAATAGGGACAGAATTTTCTCAATTCCAATCGACTAGGGGTGTTATGCCGATTCTTTTGAGTAATATATCTGGAAATTCCCGCCGATTCTTTCTTAATATCATTTCGAACACAACAGGTACATTCCAAAATAATTGTTACTCGAACATCTTTACCCTTGGCCATGAAACCTCCTTTGGATTTATGAGTCACCCCAATCTTCTATTTTATTTTTAGGATCCAGAAAGAACCAAAAAAATAGAAGCTGTTAACTAAAAAAAATTTGGAAATATTTTGTTGCAATGAATATTATTTAGTAAAAAAAAAAAAATAAAAAAATAAGCAATACAATGATTTTTTGAAAACTATATTTAAAATCTTTGTACAGTATTTTTTAAGTATCTCGTAGGATACTATTTCCCTAGCAACACCTTTTTTTCGTTCTATTAATAAATCCTGAACCCACGTTTTTATGACCTTTCGCCCCCCCCCCTTTTTTTTTTCTTTTTTTTTTAGTTTTAGAATGAATTAGAAAAAAGGTGGGGGGGTAATTAGTCCCAGATCGTTGATTGTATCTCTAAATTTTTTCACCCTTTCTGATGTGAATAACTAGAATTAAAAAAAGGGAAATGTTAATGCATCTGGAAATAAACGATTAATCTCTATTAATAAACCTGCTAATGAAACGAACCATAGAGTACTTAGTACCGGCGCTACGGAAAGATATGTTTTTAGATCTCGCATTTGAAATCCTCCTTCTTTCTTCTTTAATTGTATTACATTATATATAGTAATATATATAACTACAGATGTACATGTAGTTAAGAAGTTCTTGTATACGTAACCCCCCATTTTCAAAATTAGAATTGAAATATTGTCTACTAGAACTATCTTATAGATTCCGTTTTCAAATGGAAAGGCCTTTTATGTAAAATTTAAATTGATAGAATTTTCGTAAAAAAAGTAATTTTTAATTATATGTTTGTTATCTGATATAAGACAAAAAAATAAGAAATTAATTTGATATAACAATAAAAAAGAAGAAGGATGTGGAAAACAAGGCAGGAATTCTCTACAATGACACTGTAAACCAATTGAAAGGGATGTAGCGCAGCTTGGTAGCGCGTTTGTTTTGGGTACAAAATGTCACGGGTTCAAATCCTGTCATCCCTACCTATTACTGCTCAGAAGAGCAGTAACGAGGGATCTTTTTTAGATCTATCTTTTTTTAATAAAATTGGACATACATATAATTCTGAAATTTATGATATACTATGATATAGTATATACGTACAAAATCTATTCGAGTTAAAGAATGTCCTCTTTATAGTTTATAGCCTTTTCGTTTTTTAGAAAAAACAAGAAAAGCGCTCTTAGTTCAGTTCGGTAGAACGTGGGTCTCCAAAACCCAATGTCGTAGGTTCAAATCCTACAGAGCGTGATTTCATTCTTGTTTATTAGATTGTGTCAAAATTCCAATGTTCGCAAATAATTGAGCAGCAATCTGAATTAGACCTCCCGCATATGAAAGCAAGAAGGAGGTCAGTAAAAAAGGAGATGTTAATTAATCAAAAGTCCAACTGATCACCACGCCTGTATTGTAAATAAGCCGTTACGAACAATCCAGCCAAAGTAATAGGAATTAGACCTAAGACGATTCCAAATAAAAAAACTTCAATCATTTCTATTTTCTTTTATTTTCATTTTTTAAAGGGAGAAAAGAGAGGTACTAGCTATTCCTAGCTCTTAATCTGTATTGCCGATGAATCTCAATGACCAAAATTGGGTAATTAACCTGGTAGGGAACTATCGAACATATGAAATACCACAGAACTCCTTTTTATAAAA